CTAATTCAAATTTGATTATTATAAATTTAATTTTCATTTTTAATAATAATAAATTTCCCTTTTAGTTATTTTATTAGAAGATCTGTCCTAAGAAAAAGAGAAGAATAAAGATAAAAGTGCAATTCAGATCATAATGAAACATTCCTCTGTTTTCAGTCGGAAAAATGAAACCTAAGCCGAAAAAAAAGAATCGACCGTTCAAGTATTCAAAATTGCACGTTAAAAACGATAGAAAAAGGAACATATATTATATATCTACATATATGTATAATAATATAAGAAAAATAATAACTATATATATAATATATGTGGTATATATTATGTGGTATATATCCATCTATATTGAATTTGGATAGAGAAATGAGAGAATCTTTTTTCATTGAATTAAATATGAGTTTACGATAAAGATGAAATAAGATAGACAAGAAATCCAAATAGGCGAAAACACTTTCAATATGAGAACTACTATCTAATGACTTCAACAGTTCCGGCATAATATAAATAAAAGAAAAAGGAGAACGGTATGGTATCATAATGAGATTCTAATCACAAAAAGGGGATATGGCGAAATTGGTAGACGCTACGGACTTAATTGGATTGAGCCTTGGTATGGAAACCTACCAAGTGATAACTTTCAAATTCAGAGAAACCCTGGAATTAAAAATGGGCAATCCTGAGCCAAATCCTGTTTTATGAAAATAAGGGTTCATAAAGCGATAATAAAAAAGGATAGGTGCAGAGACTCAATGGAAGCTGTTCTAACAAATGGAGTTGGCTGTATTACTTTAGTAAGTAAAGGAATCCTTCCATCGAAACTCCAGAAAGAGAAAGGATGAAGAATCAACCTATATACCTACTGAAATACTATCGTCAAATGATTAATAACTGATTAATAACGACATGAATCCGTATTAATAATATATTTATATTAAAAATGAAAGAATTGTTGTGAATCAATTTCAAATTGAAAAACGAATCGAATATTCATCGATCAAATCATTTACTCCATCAAAATCTGATAGATCTTTTGAAGAATTGATTAATCGGACGAGAATAAAGATAGAGTCCCATTCTACATGTCAATATCGACAACAATGAAATTTAGAGTAAGAGGAAAATCCGTCGACTTTAGAAATCGTGAGGGTTCAAGTCCCTCTATCCCCAGTCCATTTGATTCTCTAATTATTTATCCTATACTCTCATTTCGTTAGCGGTTCCAAATTTGTTATGTTTCTCATTCATTCTAATTTCTACTCTTTCACAAACGGATTTGAGCGGAAATTTTTTTCTTATCACAATTGTTGTGATATATATGATACACGTACAAATAAATATCTTTGAGAAAGGAAGAAAAATTTTAAATTTGCACAATTAACAATTCATTTCATTACTCGTACTGTACTGAAACTTACAAAGTCTTTGATCCAAGAAATTTCACCAAGGCCTGGATAAGACTTTGTAATACCCTTTTCATCTTTTTAATTGACATAGACCCCAATCCTCTATTAAAATGAGGATGATGCGTCGTAAATGGTCGGGATAGCTCAGCTGGTAGAGCAGAGGACTGAAAATCCTCGTGTCACCAGTTCAAATCTGGTTCCTGGCACATGAGTTATTTGTAGAATAGATACTTATACAAATAAATTGATATGAGTCAACATACATATTGATTAATAATATAAATCATGATACATATTTATCCATCTAAGTATCTGGGGCTATAACCCTATATATATTCTATTTATAGATGAGTAAAGAGTATATAAAGTATGTAATAAAGTATGTAAAAGAAATAGATTTTTTCCCCTTCTTTTTCTTTTTTCATACTGGGTATCTCCTCTTGCTCAAAAAGAATGTTAATACTTCATACATATTCGAAACGATAATTTAGTAGGTTGAAAGATTCAAAAGTCTAGTCTAGGGGAGTTGAAGGATGCGAATATCCAAGATTCATCTCAGATATAGTACAAATCGAATCTGATCTCCTTTCATTTTTTCTATTTTCTTTTCATATTTCATTTCTTCCTATGTGACTTTCTGGAACCCATCTAAGTGATGTGCACAATACATGGTTCGGCATCATGAACTCTTTTAGTTTTATCCTATTGACTCTTCTCATCCGAAAAAAGTATCGTCAAAATTTGAAAATATTAATGAGTCCCTCTAATTGTCTTTTTTTTTTTATTTATTTAAATTTTATTTAGACTATCCATAATATGTGAATAAGAATTTTATTTAAATTTTATTTAGACTATCCATAATATGTGAATAAGAATTTCTCTTTTTGATCTATAAGAGAACGTACAAATTTTTTTTTTTGAAAATTTGGAATTCTAATTGTTGTATAAGCGAAGATTCGTTTCTGATTATTCAATGAGCATCTTGTATTTCATAAAAATTAGGAGCAATATAATCCTTACGTAAAGGCCATCCTATCCAACTTTCAGGCATTAAGATACGTTTCAGACGTGGATGATTATCATAAGAGATTCCCAACATA